TCATCGTTCCTTTTGGTTCGCACAACCAAAAAATTATTCCGTGGGTTTACAGGAAGATGAAAAAATACGGAATTGTATCAAGAACTATGTACAAAAAAATAGTAGAATATCCTCGGGTTTCGAAGGAATCGCACGTATAGGAATTCAAAAAAGAATCGATTTGATCCAGGTCATAATCCATATTGGATTCCCAAATTTATTAATAGAGGGCCGAACACGAGGAATAGAAGAATTACAGATGAATGTACAAAAGGAACTTCATTCTGTGAACCAGAGACTCAACATTGCTATCACAAGAGTTGAAAAACCTTATGGACAACCTAATATGATAGCAGAATATATAGCTTTACAATTGAATAATCGAGTTTCGTTTCGAAAGGCAATGAAAAAAGCTATTGAATTAACTGAACAAACAGATACAAAAGGAATTCAAGTACAAATCGCAGGGCGTATCGACGGAAAAGAAATTGCACGCGTCGAATGGATCAGAGAAGGTGGGGTTCCCCTACAAACAATTCGCGCTAAAATTGATCATTGTTCCTATACAATTCGAACTATTTATGGAGTATTAGGCATAAAAATTTGGATATTTGTAAACGAGGAATAATGGACCTTTATTTGTCTTGCCATTCTGTCTAGTGATAGAACAAAAAATGAAAAACTGTATCATTTTCCGAAAAATCAAACAAAAATGAGCAATTCTAATTCTATAAGGTTGAATCAAAATTCGATTGACCATTTGGTATAATTGCTATGCTTAGTGTGTGACTCGTTAGTTTTTTCTTTAGAGTTTAGGGTTGAGATTAAAAAAAAAAAAAAATAGACTAACCCCTACTATGAACTTAGTAACATATAAATTAATAACCAACTTATTGCTTCGTATTGTCGAGATCCCAAGAAACAGTCATTATATGGGTGAATCGATCATATAGTTGTAGCAACTGAAATTTTTTCCATAAAAAAGAAATCTGATTATGGGTTGTGAAGCAAAAATAAAGGGATGTGGATAAATGGAAGGATGATAGAAAGAGAGAACAAAAATATCAATGATATATGAGACCAATATGTATGGTCTATGAATTACCTCATAAAAGGCAGTGTGATAAAGCATTAATACTGATATAATCAATACTGATATAAATATATAAATATATAAATATATAAATGAAATATAAATAAATAATATAAATTAATAAAATTAAAATATAAATATAAAAAAATAAAAAAAAATAATAAATAATAAAGAGCCTCGGGTTAATAAAAACTGAGGAGATTGACTCGGGAACGAATTTTGCCGGAAGCTCCATTGCAGAGTTCAGGCCTAACCATTAATGGAGAAGCTATGGGAACGACGAAACCTGTGACTGCATAGGATTCTATTGAAAACGAATCCTAATAATTCATTGGGTGGGATGGCGGAACGAACCAAGAAAAAATTTATTTATCCTGAGAGGTGTCATGAATTGACACCTACGAATGAAAGGGTCAATATTCGCCCGCGAAACCTTTATTTATTGGATTACAATTTTTTGGCGCGACTCGGTTCGATAGAGGTAAAAATAAGGATTCATTATATTCTACGTTATATTCTAAAAAAAGAAGCATTTTTTATATTTTCTATATCTAATCTATATCTAATAATATACACGTCTAGCTGTATATTTTGTATATACATCTTCCTATGTAACAAATTAAATATCAATAAATGCCATTCATTACTTCTAATTACTTTTACTTCTAATTACTTATATATCTATTATATTTACTTATATATCTATTTATATCTATTATATTTATTATTTATATATTTATTATTTATATTTTTTATTATTTAATATTTATTATTTTATAATATTATATAATATTATAATTATACATGTTATAATTATACATGTGTATCTGTAATATTATTGAATCGTTTCATTCGCGAGGAGCTGGATGAGAAGAAACTCTCATGTCCGGTTCTGCAATAGAGATGGAATTAAGAAACAACCATCAACTATAACCCCAAAAGAACCAGATTTCGTAAACAACATAGAGGAAGAATGAAGGGAATATCTTGTCGAGGCAAACATATTTGTTTCGGCGAATACGCTCTTCAGGCACTTGAACCCGCTTGGATCACAGCTAGACAGATAGAAGCGGGGCGGAGAGCAATGACACGATATGCGCGTCGTGGCGGAAAAATATGGGTACGTATATTTCCCGACAAACCTGTTACAGTAAGACCTACGGAAACACGTATGGGTTCGGGAAAGGGATCCCCCGAATATTGGGTATCTGTTGTTAAACCGGGTCGAATACTCTATGAAATGGGCGGAGTATCAGAAACTGTAGCCAGAGCAGCTATTTCAATAGCTGCGTGTAAAATGCCTATACGAACTCAATTTGTTATTTCACGATAGGGATGTAAAACTAAACAAAAGGGATATTGAGGATGAAAAAACAACCGCAGGTTTCTTTTTTTCTGGACGGACAATATTTCTTTTTTTCCTTCATCCTTTGCATTGAAATAACAGGTTCAAATAAAAAATATATGATTCAACCTCAGACCCTTTTGAATGTAGCGGATAACAGCGGAGCTCGAGAATTGATGTGTATTCGAATCATAGGAGCTGGTAATCACCGATATGCTCATATTGGCGACGTTATTGTTGCTGTAATCAAAGAAGCAGTGCCAAATATGCCTCTAGAAAGATCAGAAATCATTAGAGCTGTAATTGTACGTACATGTAAAGAACTCAAACGTGACAACGGTATGATAATACGATATGATGACAATGCAGCGGTTGTCATTGATCAAGAAGGAAATCCAAAAGGAACTCGAGTTTTTGGTGCGATCGCTCGGGAATTGAGACAGTTGAATTTTACTAAAATAGTTTCATTAGCTCCCGAGGTATTATAAATACTAGTAGATGACACTATGATATAGTAGACTATCTGAAATAGATCAAATTAATAGATTGTGTCTCACGCATATACTTTTATTAAAAAAAAAAAAAAAAACAAAGAAAAAAGAAAAAAGGAAACATGTTGATTATATCAAAATTAGGAGGCACAAAAAATTATAGTTCGTTATGGGTAGGGACACTATTGCCGATATAATAACTTCTATAAGAAATGCTGACATGAATAAAAAAGGAACGGTTCGAATAGCATCTACTAATATCACCGAAAACATTGTTAAAATACTTCTACGAGAAGGTTTTATTGAAAACGTTCGGAAACATCAGGAAAATAACAAATATTTCTTGGTTTCAACCCTGCGACATAGAAAGACTAGGAAAGGAATATATAGAACCGTTTTAAAGCATATCAGCCGACCCGGTTTACGAATTTATTCCAACTATCAACAAATTCCTAAGATTTTAGGTGGAATGGGAATTGTAATTCTTTCTACTTCTCGAGGTATAATGACAGATCGAGAAGCTCGACTAGAAAGAATTGGAGGAGAAATTTTGTGTTATATATGGTGATCCTCCTCCTCTGGTATCCTAATTTTATCTCTAACTTCCCATTTGTGAAATAGAGAGGAAAAGTGAGTTATATACCTCTTCCTTCATTAGTTGATACTTCAAGGGGGTTACCTGGAATGAAAGAACAAAAATTGATTCATGAAGGTTTAATTACTGAATCACTTCCCAACGGTATGTTCCGGGTTCGTTTAGATAATGAAGATCTAATTCTAGGTTATGCTTCAGGGAGGATCCGGCGCAGTTTTATACGGATACTACCAGGAGATAGAGTAAAAATTGAAGTAAGTCGTTATGATTCAACCAGAGGACGTATAATTTATAGACTTCGCAACAAAGATTCGAGCGATTAGGTGATTTTTTAAACATTCCTTTCATGGGGACACAATTCGAAGTTAAAAAAAAAAAAAATATTCAAGAAACTTATTTTCCTCAAATCAAAAGAGTAGATTCAGAATTAAGGTAAGGAATAAGAAATATGAAAATAAGGGCTTCTGTTCGTAAAATTTGTGAAAAATGTCGACTGATCCGTAGGCACGGACGAATTATAGTGATTTGTTCCAATCCGAGACATAAACAGAGACAAGGGTAATCTTTCTAAAAAAGAACTTTCTTTTCTAAAGGGAGGACCCATGTAAGAATAAAAGATCTGTTTTAACATGAAATGGATATCTCCGTATCTTTTCTTTCTGTATATTTCTGACTCATAATTTATGAGATGATAAAATATGACAAAAGCTATACCAAGAATTGGTTCACGTAGGAATGGACGTATTAGTTCACCTAAGAATGGACGTAGAATACCAAAAGGAGTCATTCATGTTCAAGCGAGTTTCAACAATACCATTGTAACTGTTACAGATGTACGAGGTCGGGTGGTTTCTTGGGCCTCCGCGGGTACTTCTGGATTCAAAGGCACAAGAAGAGGGACACCCTATGCTGCTCAAGCCGCAGCAGTAAATGCTATTCGTACTGTAGTTGATCAGGGTCTGCAACGGGCAGAAGTTATGATAAAAGGCCCTGGTCTCGGAAGAGATGCAGCATTACGAGCCATTCGTAGAAGTGGTATACTATTAAGTTTCGTACGTGATGTAACACCTATGCCACATAATGGGTGTCGACCTCCTAAAAAAAGACGTGTGTAGAAATAGGAATTAAACATATTTCAAGAGAAATAAATAGTTCAATGATCTGATCAAATAATATAATAAGTATTATTATAGTATGGTTCGAGAGGAAGTATTAGGATCCACTCGAACACTACAGTGGAAATGTGTTGAATCAAGAGTAGACAGTAAGCGTCTTTATTATGGTCGTTTCATTCTGTCCCCGCTTATGAAAGGTCAAGCCGATACCATAGGTATTGCCATGCGAAGGGCTTTACTTGGAGAAATAGAAGGAACATGTATCACACGTGCAAAATCTGAGAAAGTAGCGCATGAATATTCTACGATAGTAGGTATTGAAGAATCAGTACATGAAATTTTACTAAATTTGAAAGAAATTATATTGAGAAGTAATCTGTAT